GCCAACTACGCCAATAGCACTCATCCATAAACCGGTGACGGGTACAAATAGCATAAAGAAATGTAACCAACGTTTATTGGAAAAAGCAACACCAAAGATTTGGGACCAAAAGCGGTTAGCAGTGACCATTGAATAAGTTTCTTCCGCTTGAGTTGGGTTAAAAGCTCGGAAGGTATTTGCACCATCACCATCTTCGAATAGAGTGTTTTCTACAGTAGCCCCATGAATAGCGCATAGCAGAGCCGCACCTAATACTCCGGCAACTCCCATCATATGAAAGGGGTTCAACGTCCAATTATGAAATCCTTGGAAGAAAAGGATGAATCGAAATATAGCTGCTACGCCAAAACTCGGTGCAAAGAACCAACCAGATTGTCCCAGTGGATAAATAAGGAATACGGAAACAAAAACAGCGATTGGACCAGAGAATGAAATTGCATTATAAGGCCGCAATTGAACAGACCGAGCAAGTTCAAATTGACGTAACATGAAACCTATTAGTGCAAAAGCCCCATGGAGAGCGACAAAAGTCCACAGACCGCCTAATTGACACCAACGAGTAAAATCTCCTTGTGCTTCCGGTCCCCATAGTAGCAACAAAGAGTGTGCTAAACTATTGGCAGGGGTGGAAACCGCCGCCGTTAAGAAATTGCAACCTTCCAAATAGGAGCTAGCCAATCCATGGGTATACCAAGAAGTTACAAAAGTAGTCCCTGTAAACCAACCCCCTAAAGCGAAATAAGCACAAGGAAAGAGCAATAGGCCGGACCATCCTACAAAAACGAAACGGTCCCTTCGTAACCAGTCGTCCATAATATCAAATAGATCATTTTCTTCTTTAGTAACTCTACCAAGGGCTATAGTCATAGTGATCCTCCTATTCAATTACTTCAACCATTTCCGAGCATCTCATATTACTAGGCATATGATAGTTTGATTATCTGTGGACGATTTCTTTCTCGTTCAATGCCCTTTTTCAATGGTCTCGAAGATAGAAATTTTGCATTTTTATCTATGGGGTCACAACCGAAGTCGTGGTAAATCCATGAATTTCATTAGATTCATTTTTCTTATACTATAGAAATAAAGAAATAAACATTAGAAATAAAGAAATAAACATTTGAATTCAGGATTATTCTATGATTCCTATTTCAAAGCCTATCTTTTAAGGGAAAGAAAAATAACCCATCTTTTCTCATTCGCTCTCTATTGCATGGGTGGAAGAACTAAAATAGTATTCTGAAAAAAAAAAAGAAAGATATTGAAAAGAAAAATGGACTTTCGAAATCCATTTTTATGTGTAACGGAAAAGAGTTGTGATTTCTTCTTATTCCTATAGAACGTTTAGTAACAAGAATATGAAATCGTAAATAGCGAAAAATTCTTGCCTTGCGCGGTCTAAGTCTAAGGAAATACAAAAAATCCGCTTATACAACAATTTCATCAACATCGAATTTATATATCAGAATAGCGGATAGAGGCATCATTCAAGGGGTCAGGTCTACTTACTTTATCTTTCTTTCCAATTTTATGGTGGGTTTGATAAAATTTTTTTTCTACAACCTGCTTTTTTATTCTAACAAGTCCTATACGGAAATGCTCGCTGAAGAGAAAATATATCTGATTGTCTCTCAGCCTGTATCGAATTTTAGAAAGAAGAAACAAGAATTTTCTCCTTTTTTTTAGTAACATTAAGAAAAAAGAATATAACTAAAATGGAATTGGCAATATAATTTTTATGCACTTTTGAAATGAAAAAAGGAAGGATTTTTTGTAATCGTTATTTCTTGCCTCTGTCATATCACGAAAACCTTTCGATTTGGAACGGGGAGAGATGGCTGAGTGGACTAAAGCGGCGGATTGCTAATCCGTTGTACAATTTTTTTGTACCGAGGGTTCGAATCCCTCTCTTTCCGCCCCCTCGGATCGTTTGGGACTTTAGAATTGTAAGGAATTCTAACCCCCGGATTTTCTCATAGATAAATGTACGAAATAAATCCAATTTGTAAGAAAAAATTCCCAAAAATTTTGGATTTTTACTCCTCACGTCCAGGATTACGTCCTGGGTCATTAGATAAGAATCCAAATATAAAGAGGGAAACAAAGAATATCACTACTGTATAAACAAAGAGTTTGAGAGTAAGCATTACATAATCTCCAAGATTTTTTTTTAAGGAATAGATTACCTGTTTTTCCTTACCGCACAGATCCACTAGGATGGTTTTTTTATTTTGACACCTAAAAAATGCAAAAATCAATTAAAAAAAAAATTGCAAGAATTGCTTTATAATAAGCAGTCTTATCAATAGCAAAAATTAGTTTAAGTATTGTGTGGGTACCTAAAGGTACTGCTCAACGTAGGTGCAGGGGGTAGAAAAGAAAGGCTGATCCAAATTTATTGTTGCAGCTATACATTCAATGTAGAAGAATTTGAATTTGAGAATCGAAAGTTCATAATATAAGACTTTTCGGCTCTTCTACATTTTTCACTTTTTTTGGAATGAATACATCATTCAATTTGGCAGACAGAACAGAATAGTAAAGATTTCATCGAAAACTTACAGCAGCTTGCCAAACAAACGCTAATAGAAAAAAGAGTACAGGTATGACAGGCATAACATCCACGATTGGGTTGAAAATGGCATAAGCTTCGGGTAATTTGGCTAAGAAAAAACTATTCGGATAAAGACCAGAATTAAAACAGATAGAGGTTAAACTAAGTATATTAGGCATAAGAAGCATTTCGTTCTTGTAGAGTAGATAATTGGATTTTGATTGAGTTATTTTTCTAAGGGAAAAAGGAAAAGAAAAGGTGGATTCAAAATCCTTTTTTCTTCGGATTTTCCCAAACACAAAATACCTCCTTGTATTCGCATTCTCAAATGAGAATGGAAGAAATTCGACTTTCATATAATATCTTAATAGAATTCCATGTAATGATCAATGCATTTTTTGGATTCTATATTATCCGCATGTTTAGAATCCTAGCAAGAAAATATACCGCATTTTTTAGGGAATTGAAGTGGGATTGACGAATAATATATAATATTAATACCGTTTTTTAGTGTCGCATAAAACGAAATGGGGCGTGGCCAAGTGGTAAGGCAGCGGGTTTTGGTCCCGTTATTCGGAGGTTCGAATCCTTCCGTCCCAGATTTTTTTTTCATGAAACGAAAGATAGAATCGTATTGTGCCCTGCACGACACAAAAGCTTATTAAAGAGAATAATTAGTTCTTATGAACTCTTAGATTAGATGCATTTCTAATGATTGTTTTTCTTTCTCAGAAAACAAAATCAAGTGTCAAGTCCAGTCAAATTGAATATCTTTATTTTTCATTAATAATTTTGGCCTGTCAGGCACATTCAGGATATGCTCCTACTCATTACTCATATGTGTATGTGTTTTGAATATGTGTTTTGAAATTCGAACTTTTTAGATAAACTTTATGCTCCATATCCATGAAGTGGGAATTCTTACAGGATCCATTTGACACCTAATGTGAAGAAAAGGGGGTTTCCATTCTACGGAGAGAGACTCGATTTTTGTATTTTAGGCATTATCTGATTTCCAAATACCCATTTCGAAATCAATGGAATGTGAGGATTAGAGATAAATTCATATATTCTGTATACTCGACTTTGGAATTGATTGAAAAAAAAATTATGAGGGAAAACACTGTATAAAAAATCAGACCTATCCCTTTATAATACAGATAGATTTTTGTTTTGTTGTTTTATTAGTAAAAAAGAGGGGCTCTTCTTTGGTTAAGCGAAAACGATCTCGATCTGTGATTCTTTAAATATCCAGAATGATCCATTCCGGTAAGGGTAAGATAAGAACTGTTCGTTGGATAGAATGGATTCAAAAAAAATCATACTTTTCTTATTTTGAATTTTTAGTTCTTTTTGTTACCTAAAAGAAAGAATGCTATAAGTAAAAGCAAAGACCTTAATTTTACTTTACACTCTTTTTTTACTTCATTTTTTCTTTCTTTTGTTACTCCTGTTATTCCAGTCGAAGAACTATGAAAAGTTTATAACTAACAAAAAACTGCTAATTATTTCATTGGCATAGTTTATTTGTTGGACAAGAATTGATTCTTCTCATTTCAGGATTGATCATCTCGAGTTCTCTGTTGAGGATGGAAATTCAATAATAAATAAGTCTTAAGCAAACTATTTTATTCCTCTTTTTCAAACTATGTTTCATTCATATGATAGAATATGGGTTTAAATAAATTGGATCCTTGCAGAGTCTTCCCCGATAAATACTTATTTCTTTTATCCATATTTCTATTTCTTCATAGATAGTAAGTTTGAATTAGTATACAAAACCAATGACTATTCATGATTCCATCCATATTGGATCAATTCTCGATATCACTTTGCAATGAAATTAGAGGAATGTTATGGTAAAACTTCGTTTAAAACGATGTGGTAGAAAGCAACGTGCGACTTGAAGGAGATGATCGATTGTGGATTTTGCTATCCACCATTTTCCATAGTAATGAAAATGCTCTTGGCTCGACATAGTCTGTTCTATTTGTCCAGAACCGAATTTGCGCTGGGTTGTTTGTAAGTAAATAGTACACGATGGAGCTCGAGAAGACAGAATTGATTTTTTATCAAGGGAAAGAATCTAGGGTTAGTGAAAACTAATAAATTAGGCCAACTTTGTCAGTCTATCCTTAATATAGAAATGGAAAGGTTAAAATAAGAAAAGTCTAATTTTGGAAGATTGGACAACTTATTTTTTTCTATTAAAAGTCTATCAGAATCAATCGTTCATATTCGATTTCTCTAGAAGAGGAAAATGCTTTATTGAAGGAAATAAGAAAAAAAGAAAGAGTATGTTGCTACTCTTTTGAAAGAAAAAAGAATAGGAATTCCCGAAGTAATGTCTAAACCCAAGGATTTCACAAATCAAAGATAAAGGATTCCGGAACAAGTAAACATGATTTTCAACCATCTCAACAATAGAATTAGATCAGAATAAGGAATAAAAGTCAATTTGTTCGAGATGAGATAAAGAAAAGAGTTTAGAGACGACTCAAAAAATTTCGAAGGATTTCTCTTTTGAATTCTGTCAGTCAAAATTAGCCAACTTGAGTCATGAGTATAAATGAAATTTGTTTTTTCTTCTATAAGGAAATTAATGCAAGTCATAGTCGAATTTCTATCTACTTGTATTATAGATAGAAATTCGAATCATTTTCTCGAGCCGTATGAGGAGAAAACCTCCTATACGTTTCTAGGGGGGGGGTTGTTTATCTACATCTATCCCAATAAGCTGTCTATCGAATCGTTGCAATTGATGTTCGATCTCGAAGAGAAGGAAGAGATCTTCAAAAAGTTGGTTTTTATGATCCGATAAAGAATCAAACTTGTTTAAATGTTCCAGCTATTCTCTATTTCCTTGAAAAAGGTGCTCAACCTACAAGAACTGTTTATGATATTTTAAGGAAAGCTGAATTCTTTAAAGATAAAGAAAGAACTTTGAGTTAATTGAAGAACTAAATGAATAAAAAATAAAAAAGTAGGGGAGGGTCATTAATATCCCTTAATTATTTAGACACAATTTGCCTCTTTTTTAGTCCTATTTTTTTGCTGCATTTATGTCGTGCCAATCCAACAAAAGCCCTTATTTAATTTCCTTATTTGTATCTAATTGGTTTTCTTACCATTGTATTTCTATTGACAAAGGTCTATTGAACAAATAGAATTTCTAGCTAGATAGGTCTCTTTATCGTCACTCCCTATTAGGTATTTCTGTCTACACTTTGCTCAAATGATAGGGTTACCCCCCTTGCATGTACTTTCATATACATATAAGATTTTTCTATTTAAATGCTAAAAAAATAACAATTTTGCTATTATGGTTGGGGCCGCTCTTTAACCTTAGTGAAATTTAACCGATCTGTTTATTTTGGTATTTGAGTGTTTTAATGGGTGATAAAATCTTTCTTTTGATGTCTTGCTAATTCAATGTTTTGCCAGGAGTGTCCGGTGTAATTCCATCGATTTTTGGATTTCGATCGTATCTAAGATCCTATTTTATCTGGGTTGCTAACTCAATGGTAGAGTACTCGGCTTTTAAGTGCGACTATGATCTTTTACACATTTGGATGAAGCAACAAATTCGTCCAGACTCTTGGTAGAGTCTAGAAGACCACGACTGATCCTCAAAGGTAATGAATGGAAAAAATAGCATGTCGTAATAAAATCAATTTCTTTTTTTTTTTTTGAATAAAAAAATTCCGATTTTCTGGGTCTAGTGAATAAATGGATAGAGCCTGGCTCTAATTCTGGTAAAATAAAAAGCAACGAGCTTAATTTCTTAATTTAATTGAAATGATTCCCCGATCTAATTAGACGTTAAAAATAGATTAGTGCCTGATGCGGGGAAAGGTTGGGTTTTCCTATCGGTGGACCCTTTAATTTTTTTTTAGGAATCCTAATTATTCTTTTTTATGGATTGAAAAGGAATGTTATGAATTGAATGTGTAAAAGAAGCAGTATATTGATAAAGCGACTTTATTCCAAAGTCAAAAGAGCGATTGGCCTGCAAAAATAAAAGATTTGTTCTTTTTTGTTTGTAATTAGAACAAACATAAACTAATTAGATAGAAAAGGAGCAGAAAAAGATCTATGGATTAGACTCCCTTTCTTTTCAGGGTTAAAAAAAAAATGTAACACCCTGTTCTGACCATATTGCACTATGTATCATCATTTGATAAATCGAGAAATGCTTTTTTTCTCTGATTCAAGTAGAAATACAAATGGCAAAATTCGAAGGGTATTCAGAAAAACAGAAATCTCGTCAACAATACTTCGTTTACCCACTTCTCTTTCAGGAATATATTTATGCATTTGCCCATGATTATGTATTAAATGGTTCTGAACCTGTGGAAATTGTTGGTTGTAATAACAAGAAATTTAGTTCACTACTTGTGAAACGTTTAATTATTCGAATGTATCAGCAGAATTTTTTGATTAATTCGGTTAATCATCCTAACCAAGATCGATTGTTGGATCACAGCAATGATTTTTATTCGAAGTTTTATTCTCAGATTCTATTTGAGGGGTTTGCAATCGTTGTAGAAATCCCATTCTCGCTAGGACAACTATCTTGTCCGGAAGAAAAAGAAATACCAAAGTTTCAAAATTTACGATCTATTCATTCCATATTTCCCTTTTTAGAAGACAAATTTTTGCATTTACATTATCTATCACATATAGAAATACCCTATCCTATCCATTTTGAAATCTTGGTTCAACTCCTTGAATACCGGATCCAAGATGTTCCATCTTTGCATTTATTGCGATTCTTTCTCAACTATTATTCGAATTGGAATAGTCTTATTACTTCAATGAAATCCATTTTTCTTTTTTCAAAAGAAAATAAAAGACTATCTCGATTCCTATATAACTCTTATGTATCAGAATATGAATTTTTCTTGTTGTTTCTTCGTAAACAATCTTCTTGCTTACGATTAACA